GGTCTCTAATACTTCTGTAAACCCCCCGGAAACAGAAAAGTCTCAGGTAGCAAGGTATACCATCCAAAATGCATCTTTTTATACTATTAAAAACAATCACTCTTCAAACTAATTTTCACTTTCCCCAAAAACATCCCTTTGAACCTGCATATTATCGTATGCTCGTGTAGCTTAATTAAAGCATAACACTGAAGCTGTTAAGATGGGCCCTAGAAAGCTCCGCAAGCACAAAGGTTTGGTCCTGACTTTTCTGCCAGCTCTAGCTAGACTTACACATGCAAGTATCCGCGCCCCCGTGAGAATGCCCTATAGTTCCCTGCCCGGAAACAAGGAGCTGGTATCAGGCACATTAAACCATGCCCACGACACCTTGCTCAGCCACACCCCCAAGGGTACTCAGCAGTGATAAACATTGACACATAAGTGAAAACTTGACTCAGTTAAAGCTAAGAGGGCCGGTAAAACTCGTGCCAGCCACCGCGGTTATACGGGAGGCCCAAGTTGTTAGAAATCGGCGTAAAGGGTGGTTAAGAACAAGCTTAAAATTAAAGCCGAACGCCTTCTAGGCTGTTATACGCATCCGAAGGTAAGAAGCCCAATTACGAAAGTAGCTTTATACATTCTGACCCCACGAAAGCTAAGATACAAACTGGGATTAGATACCCCACTATGCTTAGCCGTAAACATTGACAGTTTAATACATTTTCTGTCCGCCTGGGTACTACGAGCATTAGCTTAAAACCCAAAGGACTTGGCGGTGCTTTAGACCCACCTAGAGGAGCCTGTTCTAGAACCGATAATCCCCGTTCAACCTCACCCTTCCTTGCTCGTCCCGCCTATATACCACCGTCGCCAGCTTACCCTGTGAAGGGTAAAAAGTAAGCAAAATTGGCACTGCCCAGAACGTCAGGTCGAGGTGTAGCGAATGGAGGGGGAAGAAATGGGCTACATTCCCTTTTTAAATACAGGGTACCACGAAAGATGCACTGAAACCGTACATCTGAAGGAGGATTTAGCAGTAAGCGGAAAACAGAGTGTTCCACTGAAACCGGCTCTTAAGCGCGCACACACCGCCCGTCACTCTCCCCGAAACTTTAATAAAACATTAATTAAAATGCCAAAATCCTAGAGGGGAGGCAAGTCGTAACATGGTAAGTGTACCGGAAGGTGCACTTGGACAACCAGAGCATAGCTAAACTAGAATAGCGTCTCCCTTACACTGAGAAGATATCCGTGCAAATCGGATTGCCCTGACGCCAACCAGCTAGCCCAACCAACAAAGACCAACACACCCCCATTAATAACCCCTAATACACTCATGTATAATTAAACAAATCATTTTTCCCCCCTAGTATGGGCGACAGAAAAGGAACTATGGAGCAACAGAGAAAGTACCGCAAGGGAACGCTGAAAGAGAAGTGAAACAACCCAGTAAAGCCTAGAAAAGCAGAGATTAAGACTCGTACCTTTTGCATCATGATTTAGCCAGTAACCCCAAGCAAAGAGAACTTTAGTTTGGCCCCCCGAAACTAAGTGAGCTACTCCAAGACAGCCTATTGTAGGGCGAACCCGTCTCTGTGGCAAAAGAGTGGGAAGAACTTTGAGTAGAGGTGACAAATCTACCGAACTTAGTAATAGCTGGTTGTCTGAGAAATGGATAGAAGTTCAGCCTCACGGCTTCTTACTTCAAATTTCGTATTAAACCTTAATTAGATAAATAAAGAAACCGTGAGAGTTAATCTTAGGGGGTACAGCCCCTAAGATAAAGGACACAACCTTCACAGGTGGGTAAAGATCATAATTAATTTAAGGTAAAGCACCCCGGTGGGCTTAAAAGCAGCCACCCATATAGAAAGCGTTAAAGCTCAGGTGCACCCAACCTTCCATCGATCCCGATAACATAATCTCAACCCCCTCTCAATATCAGACTATCCGCTGCAAACAGCGGAGAAATAATGCTAATATGAGTAATAAGAGAGAACTAACTCTCTCCCTGCATAAGTGTAACTCGGAACGGACCAACCACCGAATCTTAACGCCCCCAAACAAAGAGGGAAGTGGATTTCAAATAAATTAACTAGAAAAGTATCCAAAACGAAAGCGTTAACCCCACACTGGAATGCTTTTAGGGAAAGACTAAAAGGAAGAGAAGGAACTCGGCAAACACTTAAAGCCTCGCCTGTTTACCAAAAACATCGCCTCTTGCAAAATCAACGAATAAGAGGTCCCGCCTGCCCTGTGACTATATGTTTAACGGCCGCGGTATTTTGACCGTGCGAAGGTAGCGCAATCACTTGTCTTTTAAATGGAGACCTGTATGAATGGCATCACGAGGGCTTAGCTGTCTCCTCTCCCCAGTCAATGAAATTGATTTCCCCGTGCAGAAGCGGGGATAATAACATAAGACGAGAAGACCCTATGGAGCTTAAGACGTAAGAGCAGCTCATGTAAAGCACCCCTGAACAAAGGAAAAAACCAAATGAAACCTGCCCTAATGTCTTTGGTTGGGGCGACCGCGGGGAAATACAAAACCCCCATGTGGACTAGGAACACATATTCCTAAACCCGAGAGCTCCCGCTCTAATAAACAGAAATTCTGACCAACAAGATCCGGCACATGCCGATCAACGGACCGAGTTACCCTAGGGATAACAGCGCAATCCCCTTAAAGAGCCCTTATCGACAAGGGGGTTTACGACCTCGATGTTGGATCAGGACATCCTAATGGTGCAGCCGCTATTAAGGGTTCGTTTGTTCAACGATTAAAGTCCTACGTGATCTGAGTTCAGACCGGAGTAATCCAGGTCAGTTTCTATCTATGATAGTGACCTTTTCTAGTACGAAAGGACCGAAAAGGAGAGGCCCCTGCCTAAAGCACGCCTTGCCCCTACCTGCTGAAAACAACTAAAGCAGGCAAAAGGGCACACCCCTCTGCCTGAGAGAACGGCTAATTAAGGTGGCAGAGCCCGGTATTGCAAGAGGTCTAAGCCCTCTCAACAGAGGTTCAAATCCTCTCCTTAATAATGCTCTATACACTGTTTACCCACTTAATTAATCCCCTGGCCTTTATCGTTCCCGTTCTTCTAGCCGTTGCCTTCCTGACACTACTTGAACGAAAAGTCCTTGGTTATATGCAACTACGAAAGGGACCAAATATTGTCGGCCCCTACGGCCTCCTTCAACCCATCGCTGACGGAGTAAAACTATTTATTAAAGAACCCGTACGGCCCTCAACTTCTTCCCCAGTCCTATTTTTACTTGCCCCAATACTCGCACTCACACTAGCCCTTACCCTTTGAGCCCCAATACCCATGCCATATTCAGTCATTGACCTAAACCTAGGAATCCTCTTCATCCTTGCCCTCTCTAGTCTTGCAGTCTATTCTATTCTTGGCTCAGGCTGAGCATCAAATTCAAAATATGCTCTCATCGGAGCTCTACGAGCTGTTGCCCAGACCATTTCATATGAGGTAAGCCTAGGACTTATCCTTCTATGCACAATTATCTTTACAGGCGGATTCACCCTACAGATCTTTAACGTTGCTCAAGAAAGTATTTGACTGATTGTTCCAACATGACCCCTAGCCGCAATGTGATACATTTCTACTCTGGCAGAAACCAATCGGGCCCCGTTTGATCTCACTGAAGGGGAATCTGAATTAGTATCCGGGTTTAACGTTGAATATGCAGGAGGCCCATTTGCCCTGTTCTTTTTAGCTGAATACGCCAACATCCTTCTTATAAACACACTATCTGCCACACTTTTCCTTGGAGCCTCCCACATCCCTATGTTTCCCGAACTGACTGCAATCAACCTAATAACTAAAGCCGCACTGCTTTCAGTTATATTCTTATGAGTCCGGGCCTCCTACCCCCGATTCCGATACGACCAGCTAATGCATTTAATCTGAAAAAACTTCCTCCCCTTAACACTGGCCCTGGTTATTTGACACCTTGCTATTCCAATCGCATTCGCGGGATTACCCCCTCACCTCTAATTCTCGGAGCTGTGCCTGAAGTAAAGGGCCACTTTGATAGAGTGAATTATGGGGGTTAAAGTCCCCCCAACTCCTTAGAAAGAAGGGATTCGAACCCTACCCGGAGAGATCAAAACTCCCAGTGCTTCCACTACACCACTTCCTAGTAAAGTCAGCTAAATTAAGCTTTTGGGCCCATACCCCAAAAATGTTGGTTAGAATCCTTCCTTTACTAATGAGTCCCTTCATCTTAGTCACCCTGCTATTTGCACTTGGCCTAGGAACTACAATTACATTCGCAAGCTCCCACTGGCTGCTTGCCTGAATAGGCCTTGAAATCAACACCCTAGCCATCCTTCCCCTTATAGCCCAACACCACCACCCACGCGCAGTTGAAGCAACCACTAAATATTTCATTGCCCAAGCCACAGCAGCCGCCATATTATTATTTGCAAGCGCTACTAACGCCTGACTCGTTGGACAGTGAGATATCCAACAAATAGCCCACCCCCTCCCCATCACACTTATTACCCTTGCCCTGGCCCTAAAAATTGGTCTAGCCCCTCTACACTCTTGACTTCCTGAAGTAATCCAAGGCGTTGACTTCACCACGGGCCTTATCCTCTCGACTTGACAGAAACTTGCCCCCTTCGCCCTCTTACTTCAACTCCAACCTATTAATTCCTCCCTTCTTCTAGCCCTAGGAATCACATCAACCCTAATTGGAGGATGGGGCGGTTTAAATCAAACTCAACTACGAAAAATTCTTGCCTACTCTTCCATTGCTCACCTGGGCTGAATAGTCCTTGTTCTACAATTCTCTCCCTCCCTCGCCCTTCTAGCCCTCGTTATTTATTTCATTATGACATTCTCAGCATTCCTTACATTCAAACTTAACAACTCAACCAACATTAACTCACTTGCCATGTCTTGATCAAAAGCCCCCGTAATTACTGCCCTCGCACCCCTGATCCTCTTATCTCTCGGCGGACTACCCCCACTCACAGGATTTTTATCAAAATGACTTATTCTTCAAGAACTAACCAAGCAGGGACTTCTTGCCCTTGCTACACTAGCAGCCCTCTCAGCACTTCTAAGCCTCTACTTCTATCTTCGCCTGGCCTATGCCCTTACCCTAACTGTCTCCCCTAATACCCTAATTGGAACCGCCCCATGACGCCATCCCACCTCCCACCTAACAATGCTCCTATCAACTACCACCATTGCCGCAATATTCCTCCTCCCCCTAGCCCCAGCAATTGTTATACTTCTTACCCTCTAAGAGACTTAGGTTAATCCAGACCAGCGGCCTTCAAAGCCGTTAGCGGGAGTTAAAGTCCCCCAGTCCCTGTAAAACTCGCAAGGCTTTAACTCACATCTCCTGCATGCAAAACAGGCGCTTTGATTAAGCTAGAGCTTTTCTAGACAGGCAGGCCTCGATCCTGCAAACTCTTAGTTAACAGCTAAGCGCTCAAACCAACGAGCATCTGCCTATCTTTCCCCCGCCCGAGGGCGGAAAAGGCGGGGGAAAGCCCCGGTAGACGTTAGTCTACTACTTTGGGTTTGCAATCCAACGTGTAAAACACCTCAGAGCTTGGTAAGAAGAGGACTCAAACCTCTGTTTATGGGGCTACAATCCACCGCTTAAACCTCAGCCATCTTACCTGTGGCAATCACACGCTGATTTTTCTCAACCAACCATAAAGACATCGGCACCCTTTATCTTGTATTTGGTGCTTGGGCCGGAATAGTCGGGACTGCCCTAAGTCTGCTCATTCGAGCCGAACTTAGCCAGCCCGGGGCTCTTCTAGGCGACGACCAGATTTATAATGTTATTGTTACAGCACACGCGTTTGTAATAATTTTCTTTATAGTCATGCCAATTATAATCGGGGGATTTGGAAACTGACTAATTCCGCTTATGATTGGTGCCCCTGATATAGCATTCCCCCGAATAAACAACATGAGCTTCTGACTGCTCCCCCCATCATTCCTTCTTCTACTCGCTTCTTCAGGAGTTGAAGCCGGGGCCGGCACTGGGTGAACAGTTTACCCACCACTGGCGGGTAATCTTGCCCATGCAGGAGCATCAGTAGACCTAACTATCTTTTCCCTTCACCTAGCTGGTATTTCATCAATTCTTGGTGCAATTAATTTTATTACTACCATTATTAATATGAAACCCCCTGCTATTTCTCAATATCAGACCCCTCTATTCGTCTGAGCTGTTCTTATTACCGCTGTCCTTCTTCTCCTGTCCCTACCAGTTCTTGCTGCAGGAATTACAATGCTCCTCACAGACCGTAATCTAAACACCACCTTCTTCGACCCAGCAGGGGGAGGGGATCCAATTCTTTACCAACACTTATTCTGATTCTTTGGGCACCCAGAAGTCTATATTCTAATTCTCCCAGGATTTGGTATGATTTCTCACATTGTAGCCTACTACTCCGGTAAAAAAGAACCTTTTGGCTACATGGGTATAGTCTGAGCAATGATGGCTATTGGACTCCTCGGATTTATCGTATGAGCTCACCACATGTTCACAGTCGGAATGGACGTAGACACACGTGCCTATTTCACATCGGCAACAATGATTATTGCTATCCCTACAGGTGTTAAAGTCTTTAGCTGGCTAGCAACCCTTCATGGAGGAACAATTAAATGAGACACCCCCATGCTCTGGGCCGTTGGCTTCATTTTCCTATTTACAGTAGGGGGACTAACAGGCATCGTTCTAGCCAATTCATCTCTTGACATTGTCCTTCACGACACCTATTATGTAGTTGCCCACTTCCACTACGTCCTTTCAATAGGAGCAGTATTTGCTATTATGGCTGGCTTTGTTCACTGATTCCCTCTGTTCTCAGGTTATACACTCCATAGCACCTGAACTAAAATTCACTTTGGTGTGATGTTCTTAGGTGTAAATCTAACATTCTTCCCACAGCACTTCCTTGGTCTGGCTGGGATGCCTCGACGATACTCGGACTACCCTGACGCATATACCCTGTGAAACACTGTATCCTCAATTGGCTCTCTTATTTCCCTCGTGGCCGTTATCCTATTCCTTTTTATCCTCTGAGAAGCCTTTGCCTCTAAACGTGAAGTCCGTGCAACAGACATAGCCTCAACTAATGTTGAATGACTACACGGCTGCCCGCCCCCTTATCATACATTTGAAGAACCAGCATTCGTACAAGTAAAAGTACGAACTATCGAGAAAGGAAGGAATCGAACCCCCGTATATTGGTTTCAAGCCAATGGCATAACCACTCTGCCACTTTCTTATAAGGCGCTAGTAAAACGGATAATTACACTGCTTTGTCAAGGCAGAATTGTGGGTTTAATCCCCGCGCGCTTTGTCTAACTAATGGCCCATCCCTCACAACTAGGATTTCAAGATGCAGCTTCCCCAGTAATAGAAGAACTCCTCCATTTCCATGACCACGCCCTTATAATTGTATTTTTAATTAGTACACTTGTACTTTACATTATTGTAGCGACAGTCTCCACCAAATTAACCAATAAATATATTTTAGATTCACAAGAAATTGAAGTAATCTGAACCGTCCTTCCAGCAGTAATTTTAATTCTTATTGCCCTTCCATCCCTGCGCATTCTCTACCTAATAGATGAAATCAATGATCCCCATCTTACAATTAAAGCCATGGGACACCAATGATATTGAAGCTACGAATACACAGACTATGAAGACCTCGGTTTCGACTCTTATATACTTCCCACACAAGACCTTGCCCCTGGTCAATTCCGCCTTTTAGAAGCCGACCATCGAATGGTTGTCCCCGTTGAATCCCCCATCCGAGTCTTAGTTTCAGCTGAAGACGTACTTCACTCATGAGCAGTCCCTGCCCTTGGTGTAAAAATAGACGCCGTCCCAGGTCGCCTAAACCAAACAGCATTCATCACATCTCGCCCAGGAGTCTTCTATGGCCAATGTTCTGAAATTTGCGGAGCTAACCACAGCTTCATGCCTATCGTAGTCGAAGCCGTCCCCCTAGAGCATTTCGAAAAATGATCTTCCCTAATACTTGAAGACGCCTCATTAAGAAGCTAAACAGGAGAAAGCGTTAGCCTTTTAAGCTAAAAAATGGTGCCTTCCAACCACCCTTAGTGACATGCCTCAATTAAACCCCGCACCCTGGTTCGCCATCCTGGTATTTTCGTGAGTAATTTTCCTCACTATTCTGCCCCCTAAAGTCATAGCCCATACTTTCCCAAACGAGCCCACCCTTCAAAGCGCTGAAAAGCCTAAAACAGAGCCCTGAACCTGACCATGATACTAAGCTTTTTTGACCAATTTTCAAGCCCATTCTTTATAGGAATTCCTCTCATAGCCCTTGCCCTTGTTCTACCCTGAACTCTTTTCCCAGCACCCTCTTCCCGATGACTTAATAATCGCCTGGCAACCCTCCAAGGTTGATTTGTTAGCTCATTTGCACGACAACTTCTCATGCCCGTTAACCAACCTGGTCACAAGTGAGCCTTAATTTTAACCTCACTAATGGTCTTCCTGCTTGGTTTAAATCTCCTTGGTCTCCTTCCCTACACCTTCACCCCTACGACTCAACTATCAATTAATTTAGGTTTTGCTGTCCCCCTATGACTGGCAACAGTTCTTATTGGCTTCCGATACCAACCTAACTTTTCTTTAGCACACCTCCTGCCTGAAGGAACCCCCCTGCTTCTCATTCCTGTCCTAATTATTATCGAAACAATTAGCTTAATAATCCGTCCCCTTGCCCTTGGAGTACGACTTACAGCAAATCTAACCGCCGGCCACCTTCTTATTCAGCTTATTTCAACAGGTATGTTTGTTCTTCTCCCCCTGCAACCCACCGTAGCAATTCTTACAGGAGTTCTTCTCCTAATACTCTCCATGTTAGAAGTTGCTGTTGCAGTAATTCAGGCCTATGTCTTTATTCTTCTCCTAAGCCTCTACCTACAAGAAAACGTTTAATGGCCCACCAAGCACACGCATACCACATAGTCGACCCCAGCCCGTGACCACTTACAGGCGCAGTTGCCGCCCTGCTCGTAACCTCCGGAACCGCAATTTGATTTCACTTCAACTCTATAATCCTAATAGGCCTAGGAACTGTGCTTCTTCTTCTTACAATATATCAATGATGACGGGATATCATTCGAGAAGGAACATTCCAAGGCCACCACACGCCCCCTGTTCAAAAAGGACTTCGATATGGAATAATTCTTTTCATTACCTCAGAAGTTTTCTTCTTCCTAGGGTTTTTCTGAGCCTTCTACCATTCAAGTCTTGCACCAACACCCGATTTAGGCGGATGCTGACCCCCAACAGGTATTACCACCTTAGACCCGTTCGAAGTGCCCCTCCTAAATACAGCCGTCCTTCTTGCCTCTGGGGTCACAGTTACCTGAGCCCACCATAGCATTATAGAAGGCGAACGAAAACAAGCTATTCAATCCCTCGCACTCACAATTCTTCTTGGCTTTTACTTCACCTTTCTCCAAGGCCTAGAGTACTTTGAAGCACCTTTTACTATTGCTGATGGCGTTTACGGCTCAACATTCTTTGTAGCAACTGGCTTCCACGGCCTACATGTAATTATTGGATCAACCTTCCTAGCAGTATGTCTCCTCCGCCAAATTCAATATCACTTTACATCTGAACACCACTTCGGATTTGAAGCAGCCGCCTGATACTGACACTTCGTAGACGTCGTATGACTGTTCTTGTACATCTCAATCTACTGATGAGGCTCATAATCTTTCTAGTACTAAGTTAGTATAAGTGACTTCCAATCACCTGGTCTTGGTTAAAATCCAAGGAAAGATAATGAACTTGGTTACAACAATTCTTTTTATCACCGCCATTCTCTCTATTATTCTAGCTATCGTTTCCTTCTGGCTCCCACAAATAAGTCCCGACTATGAAAAGCTCTCCCCCTATGAGTGTGGTTTTGACCCGCTTGGGTCCGCCCGACTTCCCTTTTCTCTACGATTCTTTCTCGTGGCAATTCTCTTTCTTCTTTTTGACCTAGAAATTGCTCTCCTTCTTCCACTTCCCTGAGGAGACCAACTACCTTCCCCCCTACTCACTCTCCTCTGAGCCTTCGCTGTTCTAGCTCTTCTGACCCTGGGCCTTATTTACGAATGACTCCAAGGAGGACTTGAATGAGCCGAATAGGTAATTAGTTAAAGGTATAATATTTGATTTCGGCTCAAAAGTTTGTGGTTCAATCCCATAATTAACCTGATGACCCCTGTTCACTTTACCTTCTCTTCCGCCTTTATGTTGGGCTTAACAGGCTTAGCGCTTCATCGAACCCACCTATTGTCTGCCCTCCTCTGCTTAGAAGGAATAATACTATCTCTATTTATTGCCCTCTCACTATGGGCCCTCCAGCTAAGCACAGTAAGTTTCTCAGCCTCTCCTCTCCTTCTCCTAGCCTTCTCGGCCTGTGAAGCAAGCGCAGGCTTAGCATTACTAGTAGCTACCGCCCGCACCCACGGCTCCGACCACCTACAAAGCTTAAACCTTCTACAGTGCTAAAAATCCTCCTACCCACCTTCATGTTAATCCCAACAATCTGACTGGCTCCTGCCAAATGATTATGGCCCACCACTCTTCTTCATAGCTTCGTTATTGCCCTAATTAGCCTTACTTGACTATCCAATTTTTCAGAAGCTGGCTGAACCTCTCTCAACCCCTACATGGCCACCGATCCCCTCTCCTCCCCCCTGTTGGTTCTGACCTGCTGACTCCTCCCACTTATAATCCTAGCCAGCCAAAATCACACCGCCATAGATCCAACCAACCGACAGCGAATGTACATTACCCTTCTCACATCCTTACAATTTTTCCTAATTCTAGCCTTTAGCGCAACCGAGGCCATCATGTTCTACATTATATTTGAAGCGACCTTAATCCCCACCCTAATTCTAATTACACGATGAGGGAATCAGACAGAACGGCTTAACGCCGGAACTTATTTCTTATTCTACACCCTGGCTGGCTCCCTTCCCCTCCTTGTAGCCCTCCTCCTCCTTCAAAATACCGCAGGGTCCCTTTCATTCCTCACACTCTCATATTTAGCCCCATTCCAGCTCCTAAGCTACGGAGATAAGCTCTGGTGAGCCGCTTGCTTCTTAGCCTTCCTAGTAAAAATACCTCTATATGGCGTCCACCTCTGACTCCCAAAAGCCCATGTAGAAGCGCCCGTAGCAGGCTCTATGATCCTAGCCGCAGTCCTTCTTAAGCTAGGGGGATATGGTATAATGCGCATACTCACAATTTTTGAGTCCTCAACCGAAAAAATGAGCTACCCATTTATTATCTTCGCCCTCTGAGGCGTAATCATAACCGGCTCAATCTGCCTACGCCAAACCGACCTAAAATCTTTAATTGCTTACTCATCTGTAAGTCACATAGGTTTAGTGATTGGGGGAATTTTAATTCAAACCCCCTGGTCCTTCACTGGAGCTTTAATCCTTATAATTGCCCACGGACTAACCTCTTCTGCACTCTTTTGTTTAGCTAACACTAATTATGAGCGCACACATAGCCGAACAATGGTCCTAGCCCGAGGACTACAAATAGCCCTTCCACTCATAACAGCATGATGATTTATCTCAACCCTGGCTAATCTAGCACTCCCCCCACTTCCTAACCTCATGGGCGAGTTAATAATTATTACTTCCCTCTTTAACTGATCATGATGAACCCTTGCCCTTACAGGGGCCGGAACCCTCATCACCGCCGGATACTCTCTTTATATGTTCTTAATAACCCAACGAGGTCCGCTCCCAGCACACATTACTGCCCTAGAACCTTCCCATTCACGAGAACACCTTTTAATTACCCTCCACCTTCTTCCCTTAGTTCTGTTAATTCTTAAACCAGAGCTAATCTGAGGGTGGACTGCCTGTAGATGTAGTTTAACAAAAACGTTAGATTGTGATTCTAGTAACAGAGGTTAAAATCCCCTCATCCACCGAGAGAGGCTCGCCAGCAACGAAGACTGCTAATCCTCGCCTCCTTGGTTGGACCCCAAGGCTCACTCGACTACGGCTTTCAAAGGATAACAGCTCATCCGTTGGTCTTAGGAACCAAAAACTCTTGGTGCAAATCCAAGTGAAAGCTATGCACCCCTCCTCACTTATAATAGCCTCTAGCTTAATTACTATTTTCCTGATTCTTTCATACCCCGTTTTAACTACACTCAGCCCAAACCCCCAGAAAGACGACTGAGCACTCGTTAAAGTCAAGACAGCGGTAAAACTAGCCTTCTTCGTCAGCCTCCTACCCCTATTCTTATTCCTAAACGAGGGGGCGGAAGCCATCATCACCAATTGAAACTGAATGAATACCTTAACTTTTGACGTTAACATTAGTTTTAAATTCGACCACTACTCAATCATTTTTACCCCAATTGCCCTCTACGTCACTTGATCAATTTTAGAGTTCGCATCCTGATATATACATGCCGACCCATACATAAACCGGTTCTTTAAATACCTCCTAATTTTCCTTATTGCCATGGTCATCCTGGTAACTGCAAACAACATATTCCAACTCTTCATTGGCTGAGAGGGAGTCGGTATTATATCCTTCCTCCTCATTGGCTGATGATACGGGCGAGCAGATGCCAACACCGCCGCTCTCCAGGCAGTCCTCTATAATCGTGTAGGAGACATCGGCCTAATTTTCGCTATGGCCTGAATAGCAATAAACCTTAACTCATGAGAAATGCAACAAATATTTGCAGCCGCAAAAGATTTTGACCTAACCTTCCCCCTTCTAGGTCTAATTATTGCTGCCACTGGCAAGTCCGCCCAATTTGGCCTTCACCCGTGACTGCCCTCTGCCATAGAGGGTCCTACACCGGTCTCTGCCCTACTTCACTCTAGCACTATAGTCGTCGCAGGCATCTTCCTTTTAATTCGAATGAGCCCACTTATAGAGAATAACCAGACTGCCCTTACAACCTGCCTCTGTCTTGGTGCCCTAACTACTGTATTTACTGCCACCTGTGCTCTCACCCAAAATGATATCAAAAAAATTGTAGCTTTCTCAACATCAAGCCAACTAGGACTAATAATAGTAACTATTGGACTTAATCAACCCCAACTTGCTTTCCTCCATATCTGCACTCACGCCTTCTTCAAAGCAATACTCTTCCTTTGTTCAGGGTCAATTATTCACAGCCTAAACGATGAACAAGATATCCGAAAAATAGGAGGAATACACCATCTAACCCCCTTTACATCCTCCTGTTTAACCATTGGGAGCTTGGCCCTCACAGGTACGCCTTTTCTAGCAGGATTCTTCTCAAAAGACGCCATTATTGAAGCCCTAAATAACTCTTACCTAAACGCCTGAGCCCTAGCCATAACCCTCCTAGCTACCTCTTTCACAGCTATTTATAGCCTGCGCGTAGTTTTCTTCGTCTCGATAGGACACCCTCGATTCTCATCACTCTCACCTATTAATGAAAACAACCCCGCAGTGATTAATCCCATTAAACGCCTAGCCTGAGGAAGCATCATTGCAGGCCTCCTAATTACTTCTAACATTATTCCCCTTAAAACACCAATTATAACCATACCCCCCTTGATTAAATTAGCCGCCTTGGTGGTTACCATTCTAGGCCTACTTCTTGCTTTAGAGCTGGCATCACTAACAAATAAACAATTTAAGCCAGTCCCTCAACTAACGCCTCACCATTTCTCTAACATACTTGGGTTCTTCCCAGCAGTTATTCATCGACTTACACCCAAATTAAACCTAGTCCTGGGCCAAGCAATTGCCAGCCAAATAATTGATCAAACATGGTTTGAAAAAGCAGGCCCAAAAGGTTTAGCTTCACTAAATACCCCCTTGATCACAACTACAAGCAATGCCCAACATGGCATAATCAAAACATACCTTGCCCTCTTCCTACTAACCCTGACCCTAGCTACCCTTCTCTTGCTAGTTTAGATAGACCGAAGAGCTCCTCGACTTATCCCCCGGACTAATTCTATCACTACAAAAAGAGTTAATAGTAAAGTCCAAGCAGCAATTATTAATATCTTTCCCCCTGTTAAATATATTAGTGCAACACCCACAGCGTCCCCTCGATGAACAGCAAGCTCGTGGAACTCCTCCGCAGTCACCCAAGAAGACTCATATCACCCCCCATAAAAGAGCCCCACAAATACCAGCATAATTGCTCCATAAATTGAAATTGATAGAGCAACAGAGCGACTTCCTAAACCTTCCCAATGGGAGTCAGCAGCAAGAGCCGCACAGTAAGCAAACACAACTAGCATCCCCCCTAAATAAATTAAGAATAAGATAAAGCAAAGAAACGAACCGCCGTGTCAGACTAAAATTCCACACCCCACACCTGCCGCTGCAACCAATCCCAACGCAGCAAAATATGGGGAGGGATTAGAAGCAACTACCACCAATCCCAAAACCAACCCTGATAATGATAAAGACATGAAAAATGACATAATTCCTCCCGGGACTTTAACCCGGCCCCATGGCTTGAAAAACCACCGTTGTTACTCAACTACAGGAACTCTAATGGCAAGCCTCCGGAAGACTCACCCCCTATTAAAAATTGCTAACCATGCAGTAGTTGACCTACCTGCACCCTCCAATATTTCTGTTTGATGAAATTTTGGTTCCCTGCTTGGCCTTTGCTTAATTTCCCAACTCCTAACAGGATTATTCCTTGCCATGCACTATACCTCAGACATTGCCACAGCCTTTTCTTCCGTCGCACACATTTGTCGAGACGTAAACTACGGCTGACTCATCCGTAATCTCCATGCTAATGGAGCATCCTTCTTTTTTATTTGTATCTATCTCCATATTGGACGGGGCCTTTACTATGGCTCTTACCTCTATAAAGAAACATGAAATATTGGTGTTGTTCTCCTCCTCCTTGTAATAGCAACAGCCTTCGTAGGCTACGTTCTTCCATGAGGACAAATATCATTCTGAGGAGCTACTGTCATTACTAACCTCCTTTCCGCCGTCCCATACGTAGGCGGTACCCTCGTTCAATGGATTTGAGGAGGCTTTTCAGTAGACAACGCCACCCTTACCCGATTCTTCGCCTTCCACTTCCTTCTGCCCTTTATTGTTGCAGCTATGACCATGCTACATCTTCTCTTCTTACACGAAACGGGATCAAATAATCCCCTGGGCCTAAATTCGGACACAGACAAAATTTCCTTCCATCCATACTTTTCTTATAAAGACCTACTTGGTTTCGCAGGCGTGATTATTTTATTAACTTGTCTTGCGTTATTTGCCCCCAACCTCTTAGGTGACCCAGACAATTTTACACCAGCCAATCCGCTAGTTACTCCTCCTCATATTAAGCCCGAGTGATATTTCCTATTTGCATACGCAATCCTACGCTCAATCCCAAATAAACTAGGCGGAGTCCTAGCCCTCCTAGCTTCTATCCTAGTACTAATAGTTGTACCTATTCTCCACACATCCAAACAACGAAGTCTGACCTTTCGACCTATAACCCAGTTCCTGTTCTGAGCACTTATTGCAAACGTAGCTATCCTTACATGAATTGGCGGAATACCTGTCGAAGATCCCTACATCGTCATTGGCCAAGTCGCATCCCTTACTTACTTCGCTCTCTTTCTGCTTATTATCCCCGCCACAGCATTAGCAGAAAATAAAGTGCTAGGCTGACAATGCACTAATAGCTCAGCGTCCTAGAGCGCCGGTCTTGTAAACCGGACGTCGGAGGTTAAAATCCCCCTTAGTGCTCAAAGAAAAGGGGCTCTAACCCCCACTATTGGCTCCCAAAGCTAACGTTCTACATTAAACTATTCTTTGTTTGACAATTAAACGCCCCGCCCGGCCCCAAACATCGCCCGCAATTTTAAACATAATTAGTAATGCTGCAAACACTGCTTAGTGTACGCCAAAAGTGTATTTTTCGCATATATTTTATAGACATATATGTATATATGGGTATATACATATATGAATGCATATATATTAATGGTCCCTATGACATATATGTAATATCACCATTAATTTATACCCACCATTCAGGTGATGCTAAATGTGTAATTCTTTAGCCCCTAAAAATCCAACAAAACTAAAGTGATACTTAAAAGGACAATATTCTAGGACCTAGTTAAAGTGGATCAACACATACACACCAAGTACCCAACATCTCTTCATCATCAGAATCAATTGCAGTAAGAACCGACCAACCTGTGATTTCTTAAAGCATACTCTTCATGAGGGTCAGGGACAAGAATCGTGGGGGTAGCTCAACTGAATTATTACTGGCATCTGGTTCCTATTTCAGGGCCATACATTGTAAACGCTCCACTAACCGTTATTTATCCTTGCATAAGTTAATGGTGTAAAGCGGATGGCGAGATGATCCACCATGCCGGGCGTTCTTTCCAGAGGACAAGGGGTTTTTCTTTTTTTTTCTCCTTTTCATTGACATTTCACAGTGCCCGCGGAAGATAGCTTACAAGGTGGTAATCTGGTTCTGTAAAAGTACAGTCGTTCAATCATTAAAAGATATACATCTTTTAAACTGCATAATTGATTTCATGAGCATAATATGTTATTTTTTCCCCTAAAATCTCATTGTTACCCCCCCTTTGGCTTAAACTCGTTAAACCCCCCCACCCCCTAAACTCCTGAGGTCTCTAATACTTCTGTAAACCCCCCGGAAACAGAAAAGTCTCAGGTAGCAAGGTATACCATCCAAAATGCATCTTTTTATACTATTAAAAACAATCACTCTTCAAACTAATTTTCACTTTCCCCAAAAACATCCCTTTGAACCTGCATATTATCGTAT